ATTTGAGTTCTAACAAAATAAGTTATGATGATAAAAGATTAGAATCACAAAAAAATATTTGGCAGATATTAAAAAGAATAAATGTTAGATTAATCCGTAAATCACATTATTTTATAAAATTTTTCATTGAAAGGATATACGTAAATATGTTTATATCTATGATTAATATTCCTATCATCAATACACAACTTTTTCTTGAATCAACAAAAAAAATTATTAATAAATACATTAACAATAATGAAGCAAATCAAGAAAGAATTGATAAAACAAATCAAAGTAAATTTATTTCGACTATAAAAAAGTCACTTTATAATACTAATATTAGTAACAAGAATCAAAATACTTTTTGTGACTTATCTTACTTTTCACAAGCATATGTATTTTATAAAATATCACAAAGTCAACTTATTAACTTATATAAGTTAAAATCTGTATTTCAATATAACGGAACATCTTTTTTTCTTAAGAAGGAAATAAAGGATTTTTTTTTTGTAACACAAGAACTATTTCATTCCGAATTTAGATATAAAAATTTTTTAAATTCTGGAATGAATCAATGGACAAATTGGTTAAGGCGTCATTATCAATATGATGTATCTCAGATTAAATGGTCTAGGTTAGTACCACAAAAGTGGCGAAATATATTGAATCAACACCGTATAGCTCAAAATAAAGATTTATATAATTTATATGAAAAAGATCAATTAATTCATTACGAAAAAAAAATGGAAAGAGACTCATTATTGAATCAAAGGGATAATTTTCAAAAACAATATAGATATGATCTTTTAGCATATAAATCTATTAATTATGACGATAAGAAGGACTCATCTATTTATGGATCACCATTACAAGTAAAAAATAACAAAAATATTTTTTATAATTACAACACACATAAAGACAAATCATTTAATATGCTGGAAGGTATTCCTATTATCCCTATCAATAATTATTTAGTAGAAGATGATATTATAGATATGGAGAAAAATCCGGATAGAAAATATTTTGATTGGAGAATTCTCAACTTTTGTCTTAAAAAGAAGGTCGATATTGAAACCTGGATCGATATTGATACTGCCACTAAGAGTAATAAATATAGTAAGAGCAGGGTTAATAAGTACCAAATAATTAATAAAATCAATAAGAAAGGTCTTTTTTATGTCACGATTCAGCAAGATCAAGAAATCAACCTATCCAATGAAAAAAGGGTTTTTGATTGGATGGGAATGAATGAAGAAATACTAAGTCGTCCCATATCAAATCTGGAACTTTGGTTCTTCCCAGAATTTTTGATACTTTATAATACGTATAAAATTAAACCGTGGGTTATACCAATTAAATTACTGCTTTTTAATTCTAATATAAATGAAAATGCGAGTGAAAACAAAAGCATCGCTGGAAATAAAAAAGGAGATCCTTTTATATCATCGAATGAAAAAAAATCTCTTGAATTAGAAAACCGAAATCGAGGGGAAAAAGAATCCGCGGGCCGAGCGGATCTTAACCCAGCTCTTTCAAACCAAGAAAAAGATGTTGAAGAAGATTATACAGGATCGGACATAAAAAAATATAGAAATAAAAAGCAATACAAGATCAATACAAAAGCGGAGTTTGATTTCTTCCTAAAAAGGTATTTGCATTTTCAATTGAGGTGGGATGATTCTTTAAATAAAAAAATAATTAATAACATCAAAGTATATTGTCTTCTGCTTAGACTGATAAATCCAAGAGAAATTACTATATCCTCTATTCAAAGGGGCGAAATGAGTCTGGATATTCTGATGATTCAGAAAGATTTAACTCTTACAGAATTGATTAAAAGGGGAATTTTGATTATTGAACCAATTCGTATATCTATAAAAAATGATGGAAAATTTATTATGTATCAAACTATCGGTATTTCATTAGTTCATAAAAGTAAACACCCAATTAATCAAAGATACCAAGAAAAAAAACATGTTGATAAGAATTATGATGAAGTCATTAGAAAATATCAAAAGATGACTGGAAATAGAGATAAAAATCACTATGATTTGTTTGTTCCTGAAAATATTTTATCACCTCGACGTCGTAGAGAATTGAGAATTCTAATTTGTTTCAATTCTAAGAATAGACATAGAAATGCAGAAATTTGTAATGGGAATAAGGTAAACATTCAAGTTTTGGATAAAAAAAGCAAAAAATATAAAAAAAGACTTATTAAATTAAAGTTATTTCTTTGGCCCAATTATCGAGTAGAAGATTTAGCTTGTATGAATCGTTATTGGTTTAATACCAATAACGGCAGCCGTTTCAGTATGGTAAGAATACATATGTATCCGCGATTGAAAATTCATTAATAGTAAATTTTTACTATATTTCCCATACCATATCCGGTCTATGAGGACAAAGAGAGGCACACATGCATTGTCTTACATTCCATTCTGATACATGATACTAATTTAATGACATCTCAATTATATCTAGAAATGAATCGACAAAATATTCTTATTTTAGGTCTAATCTTTTGTGAATGCAGAAAACAACCATGCTTTTGTATACCTTTTCAAATCGAATTAAAAAATTTAAATCGAATTGATTAAATTTTATTAATAAAAAAATTAAGATTATTGTATATACAAAATAAAAATGAGGGGCATTATTATTACTGATCAATAAAGATATCTATCAATAAAAATATCTTAAAATAATAAAATAAAGAGGGGGTAGAGAAGATTTCATTTTATGGTAAAAAATTCATTCATCTCAGTTATTTCACAAGAAGAAAAAGAGGAAAACAGAGGGTCTGTTGAATTTCAAATAGTTCGTTTCACAAATAGGATACGAAGACTTACTTCACATTTACAATTACACAAAAAAGACTATTTATCTCAGAGAGGTTTACGTAAAATTCTGGGAAAACGTCACCGACTGCTGTCTTATTTGTCAAAGAAAAATATAATATGTTATAAAGAATTAATTAATCAGTTGGATATTCGCGAGTCAAAAACTCGTTAATTTTAACAGGTATTTTGAATTATTTGATTTATGAAATCTTGAATTTTAATGAACTTTTTTTCGTTTTCAGCAATCCATGAAATAATGAATCGAGGAAAAACCTATGAATATACCAGCTACAAGAAAAGACCTCATGATAGTCAATATGGGCCCACACCACCCATCAATGCATGGTGTTCTTCGACTCATCATTACTCTAGATGGTGAAGATGTTATTGACTGTGAACCAATATTGGGTTATTTACACCGAGGGATGGAAAAAATTGCAGAAAACCGAACAATTATACAATATTTGCCTTATGTAACACGTTGGGATTATTTAGCTACTATGTTCACAGAAGCAATAACTGTAAACGGACCGGAACGGTTGGGAAATATTCAAGTACCTAAAAGAGCCAGCTATATCAGAATAATTATGTTGGAGTTGAGTCGTATAGCTTCTCATCTATTATGGCTCGGTCCTTTTATGGCGGATATTGGTGCACAAACTCCCTTTTTCTATATTTTTAGAGAAAGAGAATTAGTATATGATCTATTCGAAGCTGCCACTGGTATGAGAATGATGCATAATTATTTTCGTATCGGAGGAGTAGCGGCCGATCTACCTCATGGCTGGATAGATAAATGTTTGGATTTCTGCGATTATTTTTTAACAAGAGTTGCTGAATATCAAAAACTTATTACACGAAATCCTATTTTTTTAGAACGCGTCGAGGGTGTAGGCATTATTGGTAGAGAGGAAGTAATAAATTGGGGTTTATCGGGACCAATGCTGCGAGCTTCCGGAATACAATGGGATCTTCGTAAAGTTGATCATTATGAGTGTTACGACGAATTTGATTGGGAAGTACAGTGGCAAAAAGAAGGAGATTCGTTGGCTCGTTATCTAGTCCGAATTGGTGAAATGATAGAATCCATAAAAATTATTCAACAGGCCCTGGAAGGAATTCCAGGGGGACCCTATGAGAATTTAGAAATCCGATACTTTGATACAGAAAGGAATCCGGAATGGAATGATTTTGAATATCGATTTATTAGTAAAAAACCTTCTCCTACATTTGAATTGCCAAAACAAGAACTTTATGTGAGAGTCGAAGCCCCAAAGGGAGAATTGGGAATTTTTCTGATAGGGGATCAGAGTGGTTTTCCTTGGAGATGGAAAATTCGCCCTCCGGGTTTTATCAATTTGCAAATTCTTCCTCAGTTAGTTAAAAGAATGAAATTGGCTGATATTATGACGATACTAGGTAGTATAGATATCATTATGGGAGAAGTTGATCGTTGAAATGATAATTCATACACCAGAAGTACAAGATATTGATTCTTTTTCTAGATTAGAATTTTTAAAAGAGGTTTATGGAATTATATGGGTGCTTATTCCTATTTTGATTCTTGTATTGGGAATCACAATAGGCGTACTGGTAATTGTATGGTTAGAAAGAGAAATATCCGCAGGGATACAACAACGCATTGGCCCTGAATACGCTGGCCCTTTGGGAGTTCTTCAAGCTCTAGCCGATGGGGCAAAACTACTTTTCAAAGAAAATATTATTCCATCTAGGGGTGATAATCGTTTATTCAGCATCGGGCCGTCCATAGCAGTCATATCAATTTTAGTAAGCTATTCAGTAGTTCCTTTTGGCTATCACCTTGTTTTAGCAGATCTCAATATCGGTGTTTTTTTATGGATTGCCATTTCCAGTATTGCTCCAATTGGACTTCTTATGTCAGGATACGGGTCAAATAATAAATATTCTTTTTTAGGTGGTCTACGAGCTGCTGCTCAATCGATTAGTTATGAAATACCATTAACTTTATGTGTGTTATCAATATCTCTACGTGCGATTCGTTGATACATGGACATACACTTTTCTCTATTCCCTCCTTTCAAGGAAAGGGTTGGAATGAATTGAGTAGATATCTTCATTTTTTTTATTCATTATTCGGATTGATGAACTAAATCAAATAGTTATATGAGTGAAAGAAAACAGCTTATATATAAATTCGCAGTAAAAAGATTAAGTCTCATTTTCTATGTATACGAGTTAAAGAGTTAAGCGGAAATAAACATAAGCAGAAGAGACCGGTTCCCCCAAGATTGGTTGATTAGTCATCCTGACTTGAAGCGGGCTCAAAAGATCAACCATATTAAGTTTTCACTATCATTTGTATGTATTACCATACGGGGGGGTTGAGCAAAAACGAGTGGATGGTTAGAAACACCAAAATATGTAAAGGATTAGTAACCGAGATTATGTAAATTCTCCAAAAGGACATTTTTACATAATATACAAAGAATACTAATTGGGGCTTTAAGTTGGTAGAAATGATCAAGCAGTACTCCCCACGACACGATTCCAATCCAGAGTATGCTCCTATCCACCGATTAAATAAATAACTATTGGAAACGAAATAATCCTTTACTTTCTTTTTATTTTGTAGCCCTCTTTTTCTCAGAAATAGAAAGAAGAATAGGAATGAAAAAAAAGAGAAAGAAATCCAATTACAATAAAAGAATAAAAAAAATATCTTTTTTATTCTTTTTTTCTTTTATTCTTTCCCATATACATATTAATAGATATAAAATTTGTGTCATAATTGATGAATTAATATCGAATTATTTTTCGTAAGTGAAACCAACGGGTTATTGATATTTCTACAATAAGTATTTTATTGAACAGTTAAGTTATTACTGAACAAAGAAGAATTCAAATTATTAAAGAAAGGATGAGATCAATTCAGAAGTACTTTTTATTTATTATTAATTATTTAATTTAAATAATTATAACAGGCAGAATTAAATTGGTCTAATTTTGGACCGTTCGATAGATTTTGACCTTAATCCATCCTACAAAGATATTAAGATAAAATAATACTGATGCGGTCCTTAGATTTATTTCCGGCTTTCAAGGAGCCGTATGAGGTGAAAATCTCATGTACGGTTCTGTAATAGCGATGGTAACAGTGATGGTATCACCGACTATAATTATCTAACAGTTTAAGTACAGTTGATATAGTTGAAGCGCAATCCAAATATGGTTTTTGGGGATGGAATTTGTGGCGTCAGCCTATAGGGTTTATCATTTTTATCATTTCGTCCCTAGCAGAATGTGAGAGATTGCCTTTTGATTTACCAGAAGCAGAAGAAGAATTAGTAGCAGGTTATCAAACCGAATACTCGGGTATAAAATTTGGTTTATTTTATGTTGCTTCCTATCTAAACCTATTAGTTTCGTCATTATTTGTCACAGTTCTTTACTTGGGAGGTTGGAATATCTCTATTCCGGACATATATATTTCTGAACTTTTTGAACTAAATAAAACATGCGGCGTTTTTGGAGTGACAATTGGTATCTTTATTACATTAGCTAAAACTTATTTGTTTTTGTTCATTCCTATCACAACAAGATGGACTTTACCGAGGCTAAGAATGGACCAACTATTGAATCTTGGATGGAAATTTCTTTTACCTATTTCTCTAGGTAATCTATTATTAACAACTTCTTCCCAACTCTTTTCGCTGTAAAGGAACATTCTATACTCTATTCACAACTTGTTTGAAACAAGAGAAATAAACAAACATAAAATTATTCATATATTAATGATATGTTCTCTATGGTAACTGGGTTCATGAATTATGGTCAACAAACAGTACGAGCTGCAAGGTACATTGGTCAAAGTTTCATGATTACTTTATCCCACGCAAATCGTTTACCCGTAACTATTCAATATCCTTATGAAAAATTAATCGCCGCGGAGCGTTTCCGCGGTCGAATCCATTTTGAATTTGATAAATGTATTGCTTGTGAAGTATGTGTTCGTGTATGTCCTATAGATCTACCCGTTGTTGATTGGAACTTGGAAACTGACATTCGTAAGAAACGGTTGCTTAATTACAGTATTGATTTCGGAGTCTGCATATTTTGTGGTAATTGCGTTGAGTATTGTCCAACAAATTGTTTATCAATGACTGAAGAATATGAACTTTCTACTTATGATCGTCATGAATTGAATTATAATCAAATTGCTTTGGGTCGTGTACCAATGCCAGTAATTGATGATTATACAATTCGAACAATTTCCAATTCGCCTCAAATAAAAAAATAAGTAAATCTCTTGATTAAAGAATAATTTATAATTACTTTACTAATACTAAGATTTAGTTTTGATCTAATCTAAAGGAATAAGGTTTCTTTCGTTTTGTTTGGTCAATAACTACAAATACCAACTATGGATTGCTTGGTAAGAATCACATCTTAATTTGGATTGATAAATATATTAATTAATATATTTATCATTTTTCAAAAATATAAAATATATAGTTTCGAATTAGAACTACTTTTTCAGATAAAGAATGAAATTAGTCCAATAATTGTACTTACATTTATTAATATCCCTTCGGATTTAATTAGGAATTGCTCAAAAATCATAAAAAATTTTTCCTGGTCGGGTCTCAATAAGGTCATGAAAAATATTTCGATTTATTTATCTCTTATTTTACATATAATGGATTTGCCCGGACCAATACACGATTTTCTTTTAGTCTTTTTGGGATCGGGTCTTATACTAGGAGGTATGGGAGTGGTATTATTTACCAACCTCATTTATTCTGCCTTTTCATTGGGACTAGTTCTTGTTTGTATATCCCTATTCTATATTCTATTAAACTCCTATTTTGTAGCTGCTGCACAACTACTTATTTACGTGGGAGCTATAAATGTTTTAATCATATTTGCCGTGATGTTCATGAATGGTTCGGATTATTACAAAGATTTGAATCTTTGGACCGTTGGGGATGGGGTTACTTTTCCAGTTTGTACAAGTATTTTTGTTTTACTCATAATTACTATTACAGATACGTCATGGTACGGGATTATTTGGACTACAAGATCAAATCAGATTGTAGAGCAAGATTTGATAAGTAATAGTCAACAAATTGGAATTCATTTATCAACAGATTTTTTTCTTCCATTCGAATTCGTTTCAATAATTCTTTTAGCGGCTTTGATAGGTGCAATTGCCGTGGCTCGACAGTAAAAAATCTATAGAATTAGTAATAGCAATCCAAATTAAACTCTGTTCTGTTTTATTACATTTATTTCCCTTCAATTAAAGATTGGTTATGGCTAAAATAGAAATAATTTTATTAAAGCTATTCTATATCTCAATAGAATATATTCCCTTATTCCGTACTTTTTTTATTCTAGTCAATTGAATCTGTTGAATTGTTGTTCAGTTCATTTTTAAATGAATCAAAATTGAGAAGGAGTTGGTCAATGATGCTCGAACATGTACTTGTTTTGAGTGCCTACTTATTTTCTATCGGCATCTATGGATTGATCACGAGCCGAAATATGGTTAGAGCCCTTATGTGTCTTGAACTTATACTGAATGCAGTTAATATAAATTTCGTAACATTTTCTGATTTTTTTGATAGTCGCCAATTAAAAGGAAATATTTTCTCCATTTTTGTTATAGCTATTGCAGCCGCTGAAGCAGCTATTGGCCTGGCTATTGTTTCGTCAATTTATCGTAACAGAAAATCAACTCGTATCAATCAATCGAATTTGTTGAATAAGTAGTCTTAATCATATAAATTCGAATATTCCTAAATTCGAATTACCATGACCATAATTATGTATAATACATATTTTCGAAAATCAAAGTATCTTGGTTCTATCGCATGAGTCGATCAAGAAGTAGATTGATTCTAAAAATTCTGATAAATTATTGATTCATCTGGTGTTTAAATATATGATTCATTTCCAAGTTTACTAGATCGAAAATTTCTGACATTCAAAAATTTATAGATCCAATGTCGCATTCAGTAAAGATTTATGATACGTGTATAGGATGTACTCAATGTGTCCGAGCCTGCCCAACGGATGTATTAGAAATGATACCTTGGGACGGATGTAAAGCTAAGCAAATTGCTTCTGCTCCAAGAACAGAGGACTGTGTCGGTTGTAAGAGATGTGAATCCGCCTGTCCAACGGATTTCTTGAGTGTTCGAGTTTATTTATGGCATGAAACAACTCGAAGTATGGGTCTAGCTTATTAATACGTTCCAGAAAACCCTACTTGAATACATTTGATTTTTTACCTTTACCGACAAAAACCCGCGCTCAAAAAATATTTATTTTGAGTACGGGTTTTTCTGGCCCAAGTTTATCTTGTTTTTACCATGAATTATTTTCCTTGGTTAACGCTAGCTGTAGTTTTGCCAATATCCGCGGGTTCCTTAATTTTCTTTCTCCCTCATAGAGGAAATAAGGTAATTAGGTGGTATACTATAGGTATATGCATAGTGGAACTCCTTATAACAACCTATGCATTCGGTTATCGTTTCAAATTGGATGATCCATTAATGCAATTGACAGAGGATTATAAATGGATCGATTTTTTTGATTTTTACTGGAGATTGGGAATAGATGGAATTTCTATAGGACCTATTTTACTGACAGGATTTATTACAACTTTAGCAACTTTAGCGGCTCGGCCGGTTACTCGGGATTCCCGACTATTCCATTTCCTGATGTTAGCAATGTATAGTGGTCAAATAGGACTTTTTTCTTCTCGAGACCTTTTACTTTTTTTCATCATGTGGGAGTTAGAATTAATTCCAGTTTATCTACTTATATCCATGTGGGGGGGAAAGAAACGTTTGTATTCAGCTACAAAATTTATTTTGTACACTGCAGGAAGTTCCGTTTTTTTATTAATGGGAGTTTTGAGTATTGGTTTATATGGTTCCAATGAACCAACATTAAATTTTGAAACATCAGCTAATCAATCGTATCCCGTAGCACTGGAAATAATATTCTATATTGGCTTTCTTATTGCTTTTGCTGTCAAATTACCGATCATACCCTTACATACATGGTTACCAGACACCCATGGAGAGGCGCATTACAGTACTTGTATGCTTTTAGCCGGAATCTTATTAAAAATGGGAGCATATGGATTGATTCGGATCAATATGGAATTATTACCCCACGCCCATTCTATATTTTCTCCCTGGTTGATAATAGTAGGCACAATTCAAATAATCTATGCAGCTTTAACATCTCCTGGTCAGCGTAATTTAAAAAAAAGAATAGCCTACTCTTCTGTATCTCATATGGGTTTCATAATTATAGGAATTGGTTCTATAAGCGATACGGGACTCAATGGAGCCATTTTACAAATAATCTCTCACGGATTTATTGGCGCAGCGCTTTTTTTCTTGGCCGGAACGAGTTATGATAGAATACGTCTTGTTTATCTCGACGCAATGGGCGGAATGGCTATCGCAATTCCAAAAATATTCACGACTTTCAGTATCGTATCAATGGCTTCTCTTGCATTACCGGGCATGAGCGGTTTTGTTGCCGAATTGATAGTTTTTTTTGGAATACTTACTAGCCAAAAATATCTTTTAATGACAAAAGTATTAATTACTTTTGTAATGGCAATTGGAATGATATTAACTCCTATTTATTTATTATCTATGTTACGTCAGATGTTCTATGGATACAAGCTTTTTAATGCCCCAAACTCTTATTTTTTTGATTCTGGACCGCGAGAATTATTTGTGTCGATCTCCATCCTTTTACCTGTAATAGGTATTGGTGTTTATCCCGATTTCGTTTTCTCATTATCAATTGACAAGGTCGAAGCTATTATATCCAATTATTTTTATAGATAGTTTTTGTGAGTAAACGAAAAGATTAAACTGAAATCTCCCAATTTAAAAAATAGTTGATTGTACAATAAAAAAATAAGTATTTTTTCTTCTCGATAAGTTCAAAGTTAAATAACTTAATTGGAATTATATTATATTATAACTAGATCTATTTGGCATTTGTGAGAACCATTTGAATCAAATAATGGAAATGGAATGATTCAAATGGTTCTTGACGGTTTACATGAAGTTTTTGTATATATATACACGTATGCCGTCCTATGTTTCTATTCGTCAAGTACCTTATTCAATTCAATTAGATATTAATGTAAATGAACCATAACTATGCAACCCTATTCCTAATAGATTAACCCCAAAATAGCATATCCAAATTATAAGAAATCCCATTGAGGCCACAATTGCAGAATTTACACTTTCAAAATTTTTATTTGTTCTAATATGTAAATAAATCGCGAATACGGTCCAAGTAATAAATGCCCAAGTCTCCTTTGGATCCCAATTCCAATATGATCCCCATGCTTCATTAGCCCACACTGCTCCCGAAAGAATACCTACGGTTAAAAGGATAAACCCTAGACTAATAATACGATAACTCCACCGATCCAATTTTTGAATCAATTGATACCTGTAATAATTTTGAGACGAAATAAAAGAAGTGTTTCGTAAGACATTGTTTCTGTCGTTCACGCATTGAATCTCACCAAAGTAAAATGACTGATTTATTAAAGTATTGCTTTTACTAAAAATCCGTAGGAATTTTCGAAATGTAATCACTAGAAGAGCTAGTGATAATAATGATCCACACAAAAGAGCTGCATAGCTCAATATCATCATACTTACGTGCATCATTAACCAATGGGATTGGAGAGCGGGTACTAATATTGCGGACTGGTGGATTTCAGTTAAAAGACCAGAAGTAGCAAAACCTTGAGTAAAAATAACACTTGGCGCGGTTATTACGCTTAAATGGTTTTTTTTTTTTTTTAAATACGGAATCATATGAATAATAGAAAAACTCCACGAAAGAAAAATTAATGATTCATATAAATCGCTTAATGGTAAATGTCCAAAATACATCCAACGAGTAACTAATAATCCTGTTATGCAGAAAAAAGTAGCTATCATCCCCTTTTCTGACGAATCATATAGGCCTACTATTTCATCGACTAATAAAGTTATCAAATGAATGGTAATTACAATTGACACGATCGAAAAGGATATATGAGTTAATATATGCTCTAAAGTTGAAAATATCATAAAAATTATTAAAAAAGGGTCCCTCAATTATAGGAATTGAAATCGGGAATTGAATTAATTATAGCACTTACTCCTTTAGAAGATGCCATGCCGCCACTCGGACTCGAACCGAGATGCTCTAGCACTGCTTCCTAAGAGCAGCGTGTCTACCGATTTCACCATAGCGGCTTATTCGAAATCATAATAACTTATTTTTATCCAATCGTCGAGATTGAAGGAGTTTCTTCAATACAATATTTTTTTTAGGAAATCATTCAAATTGATGAATAAAAACTTGTTTAAAAATTAGAGATTTTTTCGTTAATTTTTTTATTTGAAAATGTAAATTTTATTTAACTGAACTAACAATGTGGTTTGTCGGAGGTTATTACTTTCTGCTCTCCTCAAACTCAAATGTAACAGTTGTAACTAAATAATTTTTAGTTCAATCCATGGATAGAACTAAAAACAATGTTCTGTCTCGTTTGCATTTTTAATCTAACATAATAAATTTCTTTTTTTGATGAAGAAAAAAGAAAATTTTAACATAATTTCAGTGATCCACTCAAGATATTTATGTAAATATTTGCATTGTTAGTTTTGTATTAATCGTTAGGGATTTTCGTTGTGTAGAGAATTTGTGTTAAAATTTAACAAACCAATTAAGTTAGGTATTAGTATAGGTGTATCAATCATATAAAGAAAATTTCGATAGAAATTGTACCCTACTTTAAAAATACTTTATAAATTTGAAATTATATCTTAATCGATCTTACAATCGAAACATAGGATATAAAATAGATCACTAAAAATTTGTACATTCGCCATATAATGTAATGACCTAAAAATGTAAAAAGGACTTTTATAAATTTAATTGGGTTAAGGAGTCTATTATAGTGATAATAATTTCGAAAAATAATGGTTTAGAAGATTATAAAACACATTTTAACCTTAATAAAAAAGTTTAGTTTCAAAGACCTCTTCTCTTCGTTATAAAAAAAAAAATACAACTAAAAAGAAATTTATTTTTATTAGTGAGTCAAGTCGATGGGGAAAGTTATAATCCCCATCCTGAAAATGATAAAACATACTAAAACGAAAGGTGAAATCTTGTGCTTGCGTATATCCTTTTTTTAAGTACCATTCATTTTTCGAATTCAGTAGACAAAAGAATTATTATCTATATTAGAAACGAAAGCAAAAAGATGTCTTCAAATTAAAGTAAATAAATAAAAAAAAATTAGATTACTTTTATAATTAGACCGAGTCAGATTATTTATTATATTGTTTGATTAGGATTATTTATTTGTTACACAAAAAAAACTTTTCGAACTCCCGGTAGAAAGAGATTTCGCTAATGAAAAAGCTTTCAATGCTGCCCGATATCCCTTCCTTTTCCAAATATTTTTACGAATACGTTTTTTTGAAATAGAGGTGCGTTTTTTTGGAACTGCCATTAAAAAATTATAATAGGTTCTTCAGTTGGATGTGAAAGACATCTATTGTTTAAAATCCATTGTTCTTTACTATTCTCTATCTATTTATTCTTTAAATTATACTACCTTCTTTAAATTATATTACCTTCATAAAATAAAAAGGGGTGTAAAAATCGCCTAAAATATTACTAAGAACAATAAGATCTACTATGCCAAATAGATTGAAGTCGATAAAATGAAAAAATACAATACAAACAAAAAAGATAAGATTGTGCATTACGCTTGCTCTATATTTTCGTCGTGTTACATTTATACATGTAATAAACTAAATAAAAAAGTTTAATAACCCAACTCCTATCTCGCTTAATTTTAAAAACTTAAAGAATTTTATTCTCTATTATATTAATTTATTTAATTGGTCAAGCTCGAAGAAAGAGTACAGCCATTTTATTATTCTCTAATTCGAATTAGACTAGTAGTTAATCTGTTAAAGTCTACAAAATACATAATTTTATATTTTTAATTTATAAAATGCATTTTATTTGCCCCCCTTTTTTTTTTTACGTAAAATAAAGTGGTGGATATCCTAGTATTTCCGAGAAATAGCTTTTATTGTAATAGAAGAGAATAAAATTTGTTATAAAACAAATGGCTTAATGATGCTGAATAACCTAATTACAATAACTATTTTTTATGGGTCAAGTTATGGACTTTATGTATGATTCAGATCAAATAATGTTTGGTCTAATTATTTTTCCTTGCTCTATAGATATAAATAAATTATTGTAATACGTAATAATTAGAATGAAAATTGAAATTTTTTAGATCTTCATAAAATTTTACTAAAAAATTTTATATTAACAGTTCAACATTAATAAAAATACGTATCACCAATTCTAGCCTCTTGATTTTTAATATTTGAAGTAGTTTACAAAGATTCAGAATAATTAAGGCTAAAAAATTCTATTTAAGTTTTATTTTATATATCTTAATTTTTTTTTATTAACCGAACCCCTTTCAAAAGAAAAGAACTAAGAACCGGTGAATCAGAAACAATTAATTAATTAAGATAAATTCGTTTATTTCTTTTTTTATGGAATATATATATCAATATTCATGGATTCTACCTTTCATTCCACTTCCAGTTCCTATGTTAATTGGAGCAGGACTTCTACTTTTTCCAACGGCAACAAAAAATCTTCGTCGTATGTGGGCTTTTCCTAGTGTTTTATTGTTAAGTATAGTTATGGTTTTTGCAGCCTATTTTTCTATTCAGCAAATAAATAAGAATTCTGTCTATCAATATGTATGGTCTTGGACCATCAATAATGATTTTTCTTTAGAATTTGGCTGCTTGGTTGATCCACTTACTTCTATTATGTCAATATTAATCACTACTGTTGGAATTATGGTTCTTATTTATAGTGACAATTATATGTCTCATGATCAAGGATATTTGAGATTTTTTGCTTATATGAGTTTTTCCAATACTTCAATGTTGGGATTAGTTACTAGTTCTAATTTGATACAAATTTATATTTTTTGGGAATTAGTTGGAATGTGTTCTTATCTATTAATAGGTTTTTGGTTCACACGACCTAGTGCGGCGAATGCCTGTCAAAAAGCGTTTGTAACTAATCGCGTCGG